GCGATAATGAAAAATCATTTCAAATTGCGATAATGAAATTTTTTATTTTTTAGTTTGAATTTTCGGCGGTTCTCTAAAAAAGATAGCGAAAAATATTATCCCTAGAGTCGAGACTAAGAGGAATGTATAAACCAATGCTTCCATAGATTCGATCGTGGTTTACAATTATAGCTTCCATACCTGTTTATTTTTTGTTTATTTTGGGGGGATCATATCCCGGATAAAGAAAGAGCAAGAGTAACAAAAAAAAAATGACGATTCAAATCAAGATTTCTATGGTACCCTATATCAACATCAAATCATAAAAAGAAAATAGATTCGAAAGAAAGAAATGTTGTATCAGATTGCTTGTCTTCTTGTAGTTGGATCTCCAAGTTTTTGGAATGCTCCAAATTCTACTTGAGCATCCAAATCTGGGTCAATACCAGCAAAAACGTCTCTAAACAAAGTTCGAGCACCATGCCAAATGTGTCCGAAGAAGAAGAGCAAAGCAAATGAAGCATGTCCAAAAGTAAACCAACCCCTTGGACTGCTACGAAAAACACCATCGGATTTCAAAGTAGCACGATCTAATTCAAAAATTTCTCCCAATTGAGCGCGCCTAGCATATTTTTTGACAGTAACAGGATCACTATAACTGACTCCATTGAGTTCACCACCGTAGAACTCAACAGTTACACCTACTTGTTCGACACTATACTTTGATTCTGCCCTTCGAAAAGGAACATCAGCTCTAACAATCCCGTCTCCGTCTACCAAAACGACCGGAAATGTTTCAAAAAAGGTAGGCATACGACGTACAAAAAGTTCACGGCCTTCTTTATCTCTAAAGATAGGATGTCCTAACCATCCAACTGCTATTCCATCCCCGTTATCCATTGAGCCCGCCCTGAATAATCCCCCTTTTGCCGGATTATTTCCGATGTAATCATAAAAGGCTAATTTTTCGGGAATTTTAGACCAAGCTTCTGATAAACTTTGATTTTCGGCTAATCCAGCGCTAACCCTTCTATATATTTCTTGTTGGAAGTACCCCTGATCCCATTGATAACGAGTAGGCCCAAATAATTCGATGGGGGTAGTCGCTGAACCATACCACATAGTTCCGGCAACAACAAAAGCTGCAAAAAAGACAGCAGCGATACTACTGGAAAGGACAGTTTCAATATTGCCCATGCGCAATCCTTTGTATAGACGTTGGGGCGGGCGAACGCTAAGATGAAATAGGCCTGCTAATATGCCCAAAGTCCCTGCTGCAATATGATGAGAGGCTATTCCTCCCGGAACAAAAGGATCAAAACCCTCCACACCCCACGCTGGATTTACAGATTGTACTTTTCCTGTTAGCCCATAAGGATCGGATACCCATATGCCAGGACCATACAAGCCTGTTACATGAAATGCACCAAAACCAAAGCAAGCCACGCCTGCAAGAAATAAATGTATTCCAAATATTTTTGGCAAATCCAAAGAAGGTTTTCCTGTACGTTCATCACAAAATATTTCTAGATCCCAATACACCCAATGCCAGATAGCTGCCAAAAAGCACAATCCAGAAAAGAAAATATGCGATCCAGCCACACCTTCATAACTCCAAATACCCGGATTCGTTACACTCCCCCCCGTGATACTCCAACCGCCCCATGAATTGGTTATTCCTAAACGAGTCATGAAGGGTATAACGAACATACCCTGTCTCCACATTGGATCAAGAACAGGGTCAGAAGGATCAAAAACCGCTAATTCATACAGAGCCATCGAACCGGCCCAACCAGCAACCAAAGCAGTATGCATTATATGAACAGAAAGCAAACGTCCGGGATCATTCAATACAACGGTATGAACACGATACCAAGGCAAACCCATGGAAATACCCCTTTATGAAAGAAAAAAGACACTACGTAACTTTATTGCATTGGAAAAGACTATACTATGACTATGTTATGGACCCCCCTATTTAGTGGATTATTTCAACGTAAGGGTTCATATTTGTTCTATTCTGTTGGTAATAATGGAACAGTTTTGTTCGTAGGAACACAGAGAAGCAGATTTATTCTATACTCGATAAGTACCAATACGCAATGGGGAGGTTAATGCCATTTTCTATGAGCGAATGTGCCCATACTTGTTCATCATTAGAGGACACTATTCGTAATAATTTTCCCTTTTTTTTCTTACTTTCTTTATAAATTTTTCTAATTTTATGAATAAAATTAGAGTTAGAGTAGGATAAAGTACAATAATTTAATTCTAAAGATAATAAAGGCTTTGTTACGTTTCCACATCAAAGTAAAATATAGTACTTAGTTCTTTTTTCTTTCATTTAATGCCTATTGGTGTTCCAAAAGTACCTTTTCGAAGTCCTGGAGAGGAAGATGCATCTTGGGTTGACATATAGTGCGACTTGTCAGATATATTGGGTCATATGGGATTTTCCCGTTTTCTCCCCAATCGAGATATCCTCTGTTTCGCCCACGAAAGATTCATTGAATCATCAAAAATTTGGAGCGTGAAGTGCAATTAGATCCATTTTTGGGGGGGATTCGAATTATTATTACTATTCTAAATTAGAAGAATTTATGGTTGGCTTAGTTGGACTACTACATTGAAGTATCCAGGCTCCGTTTAAAAAAACCAAGTAGTCTATATCATAAAGGATTCCTATTTCCTATTCTTAAAAAAATCCTTTTTTGTAAGTAGAAGTTATTTCAAACTCTTATGTTAATCAATCAATCGAGTAATATGCATGAAGCCGTCAACTATTTTACGGAATGCGTGAATTGAAAAAAAAAAAAGAAGGGATAACAAAAAGAAGTGGTAATGGGAGCATTTGTACTATATGTGCAAATCAAAATCGGGCGGATCTTTACCCGGAGTAGAGCATAAACCTAAAAAGATTAAAGAGGCCCATTTAAGAACAAGAAAATGACATCGTGATTTGGATTGAATCTCGATGAAACAATCCATCAATGAAAAGTTAATTGGATAAGTTTATTTTATATTATACGTTATAAATATAATAAATATAAGGATAAAGAAAGGAACACAAACTCATGTTTCGTGAAAAATAAAAGAAAATCCTTTTATTATAAGTTATTGCTTATATATAAGTTATTGCTATTGCTATGAAAAAAGAAAAAGTATTGGAATCTACACATTGATTCTCTTTTTTTTTGAACCGTATGCGTCAAAAGGCGCCTGTACGGTTCCTGGGGGATACAATTTGACCCTAATCAACCGACTTTATCGAGAAAGATTACTTTTTTTAGGTCAAGAGGTTGATAGCGAGATCTCAAATCAACTTATTGGTCTTATGATATATCTTAGTATCGAGGATGATACTAAAGATCTGTATTTGTTTATAAACTCTCCTGGCGGATGGGTAATACCGGGGGTGGCTCTTTATGATACTATGCAATTTGTGCTACCAGATGTACATACAATATGCATGGGATCAGCCGCTTCAATGGGATCTTTTATCCTGGTCGGAGGAGAAATTACCAAACGTTTAGCATTCCCTCACGCTTGGCGCCAATGAGGCTTTTATTTGACAGAAAAAAGAAGACTATGCCTTCGCCATATGAAATATGAATATTAAGTAATAATAGCATGGCACTTTGAATTCGATATAAGAAATTTTGTTTTCGAAACATTAGATTAGATTATGTATCGAGAGAGTAATATGAGAAAAAGGTATTTCCTATTTTATTATCGGAAGTCCAGTTCAGCGTCACAAACTTTTTTTCACACCAGAGGTCTCTTAAGAATATTTTTTAGAGAGTATAGAGCGAAAAAAACAAGATTCTTTTTTCCTTAGTTTATTTGATCAAACAAAAAAGCAACTTTGGGATTGCTGAATAACAGACAAATCACAGACAAAAAAATATAATAAATATAGAAAGCAACGGAGCCATCATAGTATTTTTGAATTCCTCCGAAAGGAAGGGTGGTAAGTTGATCATTTACCTATCGGGGTCTGATCGATCCTATTTTTTTAGGTAAGGGTCAATTTGATTGTAGAGCCGTATGCAATGCATAATGCCCGTACGGTTGTTCGATTCTATCTTTTTTTTTCTTGTTATTCTTTTATTACTTTCTTTTATCTTCCCCTCATCTAGAGAAACCTTTTATTATCTTATATCATCAGGGTAATGATCCATCAACCTGCTGGTTCTTTTTCTGAAGTAGCAACGGGAGAATTCATCCTGGAAGTGGGAGAACTGCTGAAACTACGTGAAACCCTGACAAGGGTTTATGTACAAAGAACGGGCAAACCCTTATGGGTTGTATCCGAAGACATGGAAAGAGATGTTTTTATGTCAGCAACAGAGGCCCAAGCTTATGGAATTGTTGATCTTGTAGCGGTTGAATGACAATAGCCTGGATTTCGCGTCAATTCGTAATTTCAAATTAACCCTGCCGAGTTTCATTTTAATATTCTATGATGAATGATTTTTATTTCCTATTCTATTGAATAAAAGTAATTCATAATCATTCGGTTAGGATCGATCTAAACCAGCCCATTATGTATATGATTCAACATGCCAACGATTAAACAACTTATTAGAAATACAAGACAGCCAATTAGAAATGTCACAAAATCCCCCGCGCTTCGGGGATGCCCTCAGCGTCGAGGAACATGTACTAGGGTGTATGTGCGACTCGTTCAGATCATGAACTAGAACAAAGGAAAGAGAACAATGTTCAAATAAAAATGATCAAATAGGATAGAACGGAAAAATGAACTACATTTCTTTTTTATTATCTAAAAAGAAAGATAATTGATCATATTCCTTTTATTTTGTATGAAATTTATGGTTTCTATTGGTGTAAAACCACTCACCTCAATTTAAGATGAGAAGCAATTCTCCATTGGTAGCAAATGGTTATCCATTAAGCGGAGGAAATCTTAGTTAACATAGACCCCTCTTGCAAGAACGGACTAACAAGGTCAGCTACCCAGCCAACTTTCATAATTAAATACCGTTACTGTATAGGTAGAGCTCGTTGTGAAAGACCTATTACTGGAGAATTTCTGGGTAGAGCCGAAGAATGTGAACTATACAAGTTAGCAATAACATTGATTAAATGAAGTAAAGGCTCCGGTGTATAGAGAAGACCTCACCGTTTAAGAAGTAACCATAGAAACGATGGAATCCACTATTTATTTATCATGCTATTTTTTTTTTAATACCTAGTATATCGTATTTCGAGGTGAAATGCCTAGAAAAAATCGTGGTTGGGAAGGTTATAGTAGCCAAAGCCATTGGAATTTTTAGTTTATACATTGGAAAAATCCGTTTTGTTATTAATATACTAGGAAAGGGGCAAAAGAATAACTGAAAGAAAGGAAATCTATTAGTTATTCGTTAAAGTTTCATTTATTCAATGACCAGAATTAGACGGGGATATATCGCTCGGAGACGTAGAACAAAAATTCGTTTATTTGCATCAAGCTTTCGGGGGGCTCATTCAAGACTTACTCGAACTATTACTCAACAAAAAATAAGAGCTTTGGTTTCGGCTCATCGGGATAGGGATAAGCAAAAAATTAATTTTCGTCGTTTGTGGATCACTCGAATAAATGCAGCAATTCGTGAAAGGGGGGTATGCTATAGTTATAGTAGGTTAATAAATGATCTGTACAAAAGACAGTTGCTTCTTAATCGTAAAATACTTGCACAAATAGCTATCTCAAATAGGAATTGTCTTTATATGATTTCCAATGAGATCATAAAAGAAGTAAGTTGGAAGGAATCCACCGGTTAAACGGAGTTGCCCGGAGAATGAACTCCGGGAAGGTCGAATAAAAATGAATGAATAGAATATGATAAAATATGAGAAAGTAGTCAAAATAAATATGAATCAACACGTTCAATAAAAAAATTTATTCTTCCCAGATTATTATTTTTTTTCTTACGACACGAGAATTCAATTCGGATTCTTGGATTTTTCCAACAAAAGACCAATCCGCTTTTGAGTTCGGATGGGGATTTGAATTCAAGTGAAGAAAGAGTAAACCTATCTTTTTCTGGCTCTAAGACTAGGAGTTCTAGTGGTCGACTCGGTTCTTTCAAATTGTTTCTCATTATTAAGAAAAGGTAACAAAGATAAAATACGAGCTTGTTTTATAGCAATAGTAATTAATCGTTGTTGTTTCAAGGTCAATCTATTCACTCGTCTAGATAATATTTTTCCCTGTTCACTAATAAATCGACTAATTAAACTCATGTTTTTATAATCAATTCGATCCCCCGATTGGATCGGGGGCAAACGCCTACGAAAAGATCGCTTGGATTTAAGAAAAGTTCGCTTGGATTTATCCATGGTTTGGTTAGTTTATTTCTTATCCCTAAAATCCTATTTCAGCCGTATCTCTAATTAGAATTAGAATAAATAAATAGGATTTAGTTTGTTTATAATTATCTTTAACTATGTTAAATATGTTATATATATAATGTCATTTTTTCCCTTTCCTTGTAAGATAAGAGCGCAGGTACTCGCTTCGATCTATTTCTTTATCTCCCCGTGAATCGTATGTTTGTTACAATATGGACAGAATTTTAGCAACTCCAATCGATTAGGCGTATTGTGCCGGTTCTTTTGAGTAATATATCTGGAAATGCCCGTTGATTCCTTATTAACACCGTTTCGAACACAAGCGGTACATTCCAAAAGAACCGGTATTCGCACATCTTTACCCTTGGCCATGAACCTCCTTTGGATTTTTCATTTACTCAACTCTTCCTCTTTCAATCCGAAACGAAAAAGAAGAAAGGAAGTAAAAAAATAGAATTTGTAACTTGCTATCTTCTTATGCAAGATTTCACTACAACCAATATAGGAATAGGAAATAAGATAGAAAGATTTCTAAACTATATTTCAAATCACAGTACAGTCATACAGTATTTCATAGAAGTATCTTGTATAATACTCTTTCCCTAGAACCAGAGTTTCTATTCGACTTCCATAGAAGTTTAATTAATAATTAATTTAATACAGAGAAATTTCATATTAATTTAATTCCAACCTGAACCCCAATCTCCCAGCCGTTGACTGCACTTTTATTCTTTCTCTTTCCTCCCTTATTCTAATTCTAAAAAGGGAAAAAAGAGAAAAGAGGGGGGGCTGCTATTTCATTTTATCTCTAATCTTCTTTATTCCTTCCCACTTCAATAAAATAACTAGAATGAAAAAAAGGGGAACGTCAACGCATCCGGGAAAAAACGATTAATCTCTATCAATAAACCTGCCAAAGAAACGAACCATAGAGTACTTAGTACCGGTGCCACAGAAAGGTATGTTTGTAGATCTCTCATTGAAAAAACTCCTTCATTTTATTGTAATTTGTAATACAGAAGATAATACATATTGAAATGTACAATCATCCAATAAAAAGATTTACTTTTTTTTATACAGAAAAAAACGTCCTTTTCTTCCCCAATATTGCCCAACTCATTTATTTTTCCTAGGGGTTCCGTTCCATATTTCATATAGATA